AAATCGGATAGATGTCATTTTTATAAATAAGATTCATAGTATTCTTCGTAATGATTATAATTACCACGAATTTGAACAGAAAAAAGATATCTTTAATAAAAAATCAATATCAAAAGAAATTAGGCTTTTCATGCCTTTAATGAGTCCATTTTCTGGGGAATCCATATTCAATCTGAAAGGAATAGAAGAAAGACAAATTGGTTCAGAAGATCAAGAAAAATTTTACAAATTTTTAGTTGATGCAATCATAGGACTAAAAAAAAAAAGGATACATAAAATAAATATAAAAAAAGTTCCATCCTGGTCATACACATTAATTGATGATTTAGAACAGCAAGAGAGACAAAATGAAGACGACGTACCGACGGATCATCAAATTCGCTCAAGGAAAGCTAAACGTGTAGTTATTTTTACGGATAACGAAGAGAATATACAGATTAATAACATAAATTCTAATAAGTCTGATGAAATAGAAGAAGTAGCTTTGATACGTTATTCACAACAATCAGATTTTCGTCGAGACATAATAAAAGGTTCTATGCGTATTCAAAGGCGAAAAATAGTTTTTTTGGAATTATTTGAAGCAAATATACATTCTCCACTTTTTTTAGACAGAATAGATAAATCTTATTTTTTTTCTGTTAAAATTTCAAAATTAATTAAACGAATTTTTCAAAACTATATAGAACAAACTCACGAATTTCAAATTTATGATTATACGGAAGAAAAAAAGAAAGAAGATAAAAAAAACAACTGCAAAAAAGAACAAGAAAAAAGAAAAGAAAAAGCACAAATCGAAATAGCCGAAGCCTGGGATACCATTCTATTTGCTCAAATAATACGAGGTTTGATGTTAGTAACTCAGTCAATTCTTAGAAAATATTTTTTATTGCCGGTATTGATAATTGCAAAAAATATGAGTCGTATATTTTTATTCCAACTTCCTGAGTGGTCTGAGGATTTTGACCAGTGGAATAAAGAAATGCATGTTAAATGTACCTATAATGGTGTTCAGTTATCAGAAACAGAATTTCCTAAAAACTGGTTAAAAGATGGTATTCAAATAAAGATACTATTTCCTTTCTTTTTAAAACCTTGGCACAGATCGATGCTAAGACTTTCTTATCCAGATCAACCGAAAAAAAAACAAAACAATCAAAAAGATGATTTTTGTTTTTTAACAGTTTGGGGAATGGAAACTGAACTTCCTTTCGGTTCCCCCCGAAAACGACCTTCTTTTTTTAAACCAATTTTTAAAGAACTCGAAAAAAAAATTAGAAATTTTAGAAAAAAATGGTTTCGAATTTTAAAACTTGTCATTACAAAAAAAAAAGTTGAATTTTTTTTTAAGATTCCAAAGGAAATAAAAAATTTTTATAATTCAACAATAACTCCAATTCGAATATTTGGATTGAAAGATCAATTTAGTGAAATAAAAAATGAAAAAGATTCGTCAAGCAATACTTATACGATTCATGACTCATCCGTTCAAGTTCGATTCAAGAATCCGAAAAACTATTCAGACGTAGTAGCAGAACAAAAAATGAAGGATCTGGCTAATAGAACAAAGACAATACAAAATAAAATAGAAACTATTTCAAAAGAAAAAAAAAAAAGATTCCAAATTATAAAATTAATTCTTAAGCCGAACAGAACATGTTATAGTACTAAAAAATTAGAATCACCCAAAAATTTTGGACAGATATTAAAAAGAAGCAATACTCAATTAATTCGCACATTAAATTATTTAAAAAAAAAATTTAAGGAAAGGATATTCAGGGATATATTTCTATATATTATTAATAGCCTACGAATTAATATTCAAGAATCGACAACAAATTTGAGCAAAAAAAACCTTTATAATAATGGAAAAAATCAAGAAAGGATTGATAAAACAAATAAAAAAACAATTCAATTTATAAAATCACTTTTTTATTTTATTAGTCATATAAATAAGAATTTAAAGATTATTTCAGATTTTTATTTTTTATCACAGGCCTATTTATTTTATAAATTATCACAAGTCAAAGTTATTAAATTATATTTATATAAGTTTAAGTTAAGGTCTATTCGTCAATATAAGGGAATGTCTTTATTTCTAGAAAAGGAAATCCAAAATAATTTGGAAACACAAGAAATAATTCTTTCAAAGATTAAAAAACCTCCAAATTCTGGACTGAATCAATGGAAAAACTGGTTAAAGTTTAAAAGTAATTCTCAATACGATTTATCTCAGATAAAATGGTCTCAATTAGGATCACAAAAATGGCGCAATCAAGTCACTAAATATTGTGAGATTGAACAGCAAATTTTACAAAAAAACAAAAAGAATTCATATAAAAAAGACCCATTATTTTATTATAAAAATAAAAAAAATTATGAAAACCTTTTATATTTATTTATCGATCAAAAAGATAATTTAAAAAAAAACTATAAATATAATATTTTAGCATATAATTTGATTTTTTATGAAAATAAGAAGTATTCATATAGTTATGGGGAACCATTACAAGTAAATAAAAACCAAAAATTATCTTCTTATTATACTTATAATTACCACAGACCTAAAGACGAATTTATTTATATGGGATGGAATATACCCTCTTTAGAAATGAAAAGTACTATGAAAAAAAAAGATAGAAAATATTTTGATTGGAAAATTATTCATTTTTGTTTCAAAAAAAAAATAGATATTGAGACTTGGATTAATAGTAGTAGTGCTGAAAATACTAAGACTGAAACGAAAACTTATAAAATTCAAACGAAAGATCTTTTTTATCGCCCAATTTATCAAAAGATTAACCAACCCAACCCTAAAAAATTCGTTTTTGATTGGATGGAGATGAATGAAGAAATATTAAATCGTCCTATATATAATCTAGCATTTTGGTTCTTCTCAGAATTTTTCTTAATTTATAATACCTATAAAATGAAACCGTGGATTATCCCAATTCATTTACTTTTTTCAAATTGTAATGTAAGTGATAAATTTAGCGAAAAGAAAAACATTGATAGAACGAAAAACACGAATTTTTTTACAACACCTATAATATCAAATGAAAAAAAATATCTTGAACTAAAAAATAGGAATCAAGACGAAAAAAAATTCCTAAGTCAAAGAGATCCCGTATCCGATGTTCAAAAAAAGTCTGAATTTATTATCTCAAACTACCAAAAAGATATTAATGAAAATTATATAGGATCAGAAAATATTAAAAATCGTAGAAAAAAAAAACAAGAAAAGAATAGTACAGAAGCAGAACTAGATTTCTTCCTTAAAAGGTATTTGCTTTTTCAATTGAGATGGGATGATTCGTTAAATCAAAAATTGATTAATAATATCAAAGTCTACTGCCTATTACTTAGATTGACAAATCCAAAAGAAATTACAATATCTTCGATTGAAAGAAGAGAAATGAGTCTGAATATAATGCTAATTCAGAAAGATTTAACTCTTAAACAATTGATAAAAAGAGGAATATTTATTATTGAACCCATCTGTCTATCTGTAAAGGGTGATGGACAATTTATTCTGTATCAAACGATAGGTATTTCATTGATTCATAAGAGTAAACAACAAAATAATAAAGAAAGAAACATTGCCAATATTGATACAAATAATTCGGAGGACTTAATTCCAGGATATAATTTTAATTTACTTGTTCCTGAAAATCTTTTATCGCCTAGGCGTCGTAGAGAATTGAGAATTCTAATTTGTTTAAATTCAAGTAAGAATAATGGTATATATCGCTTTTACAGCAAAAATAAGATAAAAAACTGTCGTGAATTTGGGGATCAAAACAAAAATCTTACGAGCGAAAACACTCGAGTTCTAAAAGTCTTTCTTTGGCCTAAGTATCAATTAACAGATTTAGTCTGTATGAATCGTTATTGGTTTGATACGAATAACGGTAGTCGTTTTAGTTTATTAAGAATAAATATGTATCCACGATAAAAAATGCATTGATGATAAATATATTTTATATATTCACTAGAAATAGATGCACAGACTTCAATTCAGATATATGAGACTAATTTGATATCAATTAAATTACCCTAAAATTTTTAATCAAAACTACGAAAATGTGTATCCCAGGAAAAAGCTGGCATTATTATTACTGATCGAGAAAATTTCATATTTGGGAAATATAAAAAGTAAAGAAGGTTAAGAATTTATGAACAACAATGCATTTATATCTGTAATTTCACATGAAAAAGAAAACAGAGGATCTGTTGAATTTCAAGTTGTCTGTTTTACTACTAAGATACGAAGACTTACTTCACATTTGGAATTGCATAAAAAAGATTATTCATCTCAGAGAGGTCTACGAAAAATTCTAGGAAAACGTCAACGACTGCTGGTTTATTTAGCAAAGAAAAATAGAGTACGTTATAAAGAATTAATTAGTCAATTGAATATTCGAGAACTAAAAATGCGTTAATTTTTAGAGTTATTTTGAATTATTTGATTTATTTAGATCTTGAATTTTGATGAACTTTTTTCAATTAATTCATGGAAATAGAAAAAAAATTCATGAAAGAATGAATCGGGAAAAAACCTATGACTGTACCAACTAGAAGAAAAGATCTCATGATAGTCAATATGGGTCCTCACCACCCATCAATGCATGGTGTTCTACGACTTATTGTTACTTTAGACGGTGAAAATGTTCTCGACTGTGAACCTATATTGGGTTATTTACACAGAGGGATGGAAAAAATTGCTGAAAACCGAACAATTATACAGTATCTGCCTTATGTAACACGTTGGGATTATTTAGCTACTATGTTCACAGAAGCAATAACTGTAAATGGACCTGAAAAATTGGGAAATATTCAAATACCTAAAAGGGCTCGCTATATCAGAGTTATTATGTTGGAATTAAGTCGTATAGCTTCTCATTTGTTATGGCTGGGACCTTTTATGGCAGATATTGGTGCGCAGACCCCTTTTTTCTATATTTTCAGAGAAAGAGAGTTAGTATATGATTTATTTGAAGCTGCCACCGGTATGAGAATGATGCATAATTTTTTTCGTATTGGAGGAGTAGCCGGCGATCTACCTTATGGGTGGATAGATAAATGTTTAGATTTTTGTGATTATTTTTTAACGAGACTTGCTGAATACCAGCAACTAATTACGCGAAATCCTATTTTTTTAGAACGAGTTGAGGGGGTAGGTATTATTAGCGAAGAAGAGGCAATAAACTGGGGCCTATCAGGACCAATGTTACGATCTTCTGGAATAAAGTGGGATCTTCGTAAAGTTGATAATTATGAGTGTTATGATGAATTTGATTGGGAAGTCCAATGGCAAAAAGAAGGAGATTCTTTAGCTCGTTATTTAGTACGAATAAATGAAATGACAGAATCCATAAAAATTATTCAACAAGCTTTAGAAAAAATTCCAGGAGGTCCCTATGAAAATTTAGAAATTCGACGTTTTGATAGGCTAAAATATCCCGAATGGAATGATTTTGAATATCGATTCATTAGTAAAAAGCCGTCTCCCACTTTTGAATTGCCGAAACAAGAACTTTATGTGAGAGTCGAAGCTCCCAAGGGAGAGTTGGGAATATTTTTGATAGGAGATCAGAGTGTTTTCCCTTGGAGATGGAAAATTCGTCCGCCTGGTTTTATCAATTTGCAAATTCTTCCTCAGTTAGTTAAAAAAATGAAATTGGCTGATATTATGACAATATTAGGTAGCATAGATATCATTATGGGAGAAGTTGATCGTTGAAATGATAATTGATACAACAAAAATACAAAATATCAATTCTTTTGGCAGATTGGAATCCTTAAAAGATATTTTAGGGACTATATGGATACTTTTCCCTATTTTAATTCTCGTATTGGGAATCACAATAGGAATATTAGTAATCGTATGGTTAGAAAGAGAAATATCCGCGGGTATACAACAACGTATTGGACCTGAATATGCTGGTCCTTTGGGAATTCTTCAAGCTTTAGCAGACGGAACAAAACTCCTTTTTAAAGAAAACCTTCTTTCATCTAGAGGAGATACACGTTTATTTAGTATCGGGCCTTCTATAGCCGTCATATCAATTCTACTAAGTTATTCAGTAATTCCTTTTGGATCTCAGTTTGTTCTAGACGATCTCAGTATTGGTGTTTTTTTCTGGATCGCTATTTCAAGTATTGCTCCAATTGGACTTCTTATGTCAGGATATGGCTCAAATAATAAATATTCCTTTTTAGGTGGTCTACGAGCTACGGCTCAATCGATTAGTTATGAAATACCATTAACTCTATGTGTGTTATCAATATCTCTACGTGTGATTCGTTAAAACATAAGTTTGTAAATTTTTGTTTCTAAGAAAAAAATTTAAATTTCGAAGAAACATATTAAATAGATATCTTCATTTTTTATTCACTGTTATGTTATTATAGGATTGATAAATTAAACTGGATAGTTCGATGAGTGAAAAAAAAACAACTTATAAATTTGCAGTAAAAAAAAACCTCTTTTCCTATGTACAAGGGTTAAGCAAAAATAAAAAAATAAATAGACAAGACTGTTTACCCCCAAGATTAATTATAACTTGAAGCGGGCGGAAAGAAAAGAATAATTTTATGCAGTTTTTATGATAAATAAAAACATATTATGATATAGATTGAGTAAAGTAAAGAAAAGATAAGTGGATGATTAGGAACACCAAAGTACACAAAGGATTCGTAATATAAATTATGTCAATTTTACATAAAAGAAAAACTAAGTTGAGGCTTGTAATTGGTAGAAATTATAAAGAAGTACTCCCACAAATTCCGATCCAGAGTATGCTTCTATCCACCTATTAAATAAATAACTATCCGGAACGAGGTAAGCCTTTAACTTTTTTTATTTTAAGCCTAAAAAAAAGATAGACGGAAAAAATCAGATGAATTTTTTTTATTCATAAAGCGGAGTATTTTATTCAAGGATTAAGTTATTACTCAAAAAATTTTGAGTCAGTAAAAGGATGAGATCCATTCTGAAGCACTTTTATAGTATTGCAAACAGAATTCCATTAGTTTAATTCAGGATTTTTCGATTTTTTTGACTGTTATACAAGGATATCAGTCAAAAAAAAATCGAAATATTTATTTATGACTTGCGAGGAGCCGTATGAAGTGAAAATTTCATGTACGGTTCTGTAATAGCGATTACAAGAGTGATCTTATGATCGACTAGGGTTATCTAACAGTTCAAGTACAGTTGATATAGTTGCGACGCAATCAAAATATGGTATTTGGGGGTGGAATTTGTGGCGGCAACCTATAGGATTTATTGTTTTTATAATTTCTTCACTAGCAGAATGCGAGAGATTACCTTTTGATTTACCAGAAGCAGAAGAAGAATTAGTAGCAGGTTATCAAACTGAATATTCAGGTATTAAATTTGGTTTATTTTATATTACGTCCTATCTAAATTTACTAATCTCGTCATTATTTGTAACAGTTCTTTACTTAGGTGGTTGGGATTTATCTATTCCACATATATTGATTCCTGATTTTTTTGAAATAAATAAAACGAAAGGAGTTTTTGGAACGACCTTTTGTATTTTCATTACATTAGGAAAAACTTTTTTGTTTTTGTTCATTCCTATCGCAACAAGATGGACTTTACCTAGACTGAGAATGGATCAACTATTAAATCTTGGATGGAAATTTCTTTTACCTATTTCTTTAGGTAATCTATTATTAACCACTTCTTTCCAACTTTTTTCATTATAAATAAATTAATTATTAAAAAAAAAACAAGAGAAAGAAAATCTTCTTTTTTATTTACTATACTATATGTTCCCTATGATAACTGGGTTCATCAATTATGGTCAACAAACAGTACGCGCGGCAAGATATATTGGTCAAGGTTTTATGATTACTCTATCTCATGCCAACCGTTTACCTGTAACTATTCAATATCCTTATGAAAAATTGATTACCTCCGAACGGTTTCGCGGCCGAATACACTTTGAGTTTGATAAATGTATTGCTTGTGAAGTATGTGTTCGTGTATGTCCGATAGATTTACCTGTTGTTGATTGGAAATTACAACAGGATATTCGAAAAAAACGATTGCTTAATTACAGCATTGATTTTGGAATCTGTATATTTTGTGGTAATTGTGTTGAATATTGTCCAACAAATTGTTTATCCATGACTGAGGAATATGAGCTTTCTACTTATGATCGTCATGAATTAAATTATAATCAAATTGGTTTGGGTCGTTTACCAATATCAATAACTGATGATTACATAATTCGAACTATTTTGAATTCACCTCAAAAAAAAATTTCCAAATAACTAAAACGTTCCTTTATTTACTAAATTTACTAAATAAGTTTTGAAATAATAAATTCATATATATTTTATAGTTAATTTAAATTCAAAAAGTTTCTTGTTTTCTTGGTAAATGGTAAATAATGTTAAAGGTCAAATATTCTTGAGTCTTTTGATTGGTGAAAATCACAATTTTAGTATTGACAAGAAGGTTCTGGTAATGATTTTGAATGACTAAAAAAAGAATGTAATGGGTCCCAAAATTCTACACCATTAGAATTTAAGAATATTTAACAATTAGAAATGCACGAATCTTTTTTACTGTTGAATTCAGTAAAATAATGAAAGATTCTTATTTTTTATCTCTTATTTTATATATAAATAAAATATAATGGATTTACCTGGATCACTACATGATTTTCTTTTAGTCTTTCTGGGAACAGTTCTTATATTAGGAAGTCTAGGAGTAGTATTATTTAACAATCCAATTTTTTCTGCTTTTTCCTTGGGATTGGTTCTTGTTTGTATATCTTTATTCTATATTCTAGCCAATTCCCAGTTTGTAGCTTCTGCACAACTCCTTATTTATGTGGGAGCTATAAATGTTTTAATAATATTTGCTCTAATGTTCATGAATGGACCAGAATATGACACAAATTTACGCCTGTGGATTGTTGGAGACAATGTCACTTCATTGATGTGTACAAGTCTTTTTTTTTCATTAATTATTACTACTTTAAATACGTCATGGTATGGTATTATTTGGACTACAAAATCAAAGCAGATTCTCGAACAAGATTTTATAACTACTAGCCAACAAATTGGAATTCATTTAGCAACAGATTTTTTTCTTCCTTTTGAACTCATTTCAATAATTCTTTTAGTAGCTTTAATAGGCGCAATCGCTTTAGCGCGTCAATAATTCATTTTAAAAACTAGTTTAAAACTAGCAATCAAAAAAATTTTTATTTTCGCATATTCATTTCTATTAAATTCTATTTAGATTTCTTTAGAAACGTTTTATTATTATCAACATATTTTTTATTTCTTATGAACTTATTGTATTCTAGCCAATCAAGTTGATTTAATTGTTGGTCATATTAAAATAAATATAAATTTATAAGGAGTTGGTCAATGATGCTCGAACATGTACTTGTTTTGAGTGCTTTTTTATTTTCTATCGGAATCTACGGATTAGTCACGAGCCGAAATTTAGTTCGAGCTCTTATGTGTCTTGAACTTATATTAAACGGAGTTAATCTAAATTTTGTAACATTTTCTGATTTTTTTGATAGCCGGCAATTAAAGGGAAATATTTTCTCAATTTTTGTTATAGCTATTGCAGCTGCTGAAGCAGCTATTGGGCTTGCTATTGTTTCGTCAATTTATCGTAACAAAAAATCAACTCGTATCAATAAATCGAATTTATTGAATAAATAGTCTTTATTTATATTATTCTAAAAATATTTAGAATACTAAAAACGTTGTAAAAAGTCTAATAAGTCAAAGTATTTTAGACCTCTTTTTCTTTTTTAGGAAGTCACCAATACAAACCAGTAGATTGATTCACAAAATTCTGGTAAATCATTGATTCGTCTGGTATTTGAATATTTACTTTAACTAGATCGAAATTTTAAATTTCAAAAATTAAAGATACAAAGATACTATGTCACATTCAGTAAAGATTTATGATACATGTATAGGTTGTACTCAATGTGTTCGAGCTTGTCCCACAGATGTATTAGAAATGATACCTTGGGACGGATGTAAGGCTAAACAAATAGCTTCTGCCCCAAGAACGGAAGACTGTGTTGGTTGTAAGAGATGCGAATCCGCCTGTCCAACGGATTTTTTAAGCGTTCGCGTTTATTTATGGAATGAAACAACTCGGAGCATGGGTTTAGCTTATTGATACGTTCCATACAATTCGATTTGAATCCATCTATCCAATTTGGATTTTTTTACTGACAAAAACCCACACCCGAAATTTTTTTCGGGTGTGGGTTTTTTAGCTCAAGTGTATCTTGTCTTTACCACGAATTCTTTTCCTTGGTTAACAACAATTGTAGTTTTACCTATATTTGCAGGTTCTTTAATTTTCATTTTTCCTCATAGAGGAAATAAGGTAATTCGATGGTATACTTTATGTGTAGCTACCCTAGAACTACTTCTCATAACCTATGCTTTTTTTTATCATTTCCAAGCGGACGACCCGTTAATCCAACTGACAGAAGATTATAAATGGATCAACTTTTTTGATTTTCATTGGAGATTAGGAATAGATGGACTTTCTATAGGACCTATTTTGCTGACAGGATTCATCACTACTTTAGCTACTTTATCAGCTTTTCCAGTTACTCGAGATTCCCGATTATTCCACTTTCTTATGTTAGCAATGTACAGTGGTCAAATAGGCTCATTCTCGTCCCGAGACCTTTTACTTTTTTTCATAATGTGGGAATTAGAATTAATTCCTGTTTATCTACTTTTATCTATGTGGGGAGGAAAGAAACGTCTCTACTCCTCTACGAAATTTATTTTGTATACAGCGGGAGGTTCTATTTTTCTTTTACTGGGAGTTCTGAGTGTTGGTTTATATGGTTCTCTTGAACCTACCTTAAATTTGGAAACAGTAGTTAATCAATCGTATCCCCTAGGATTAGAAATAATATTCTATATTGGATTTTTTATTGCCTTTGCTGTAAAATTACCAATAATACCTTTACATACGTGGTTACCCGATACCCATGGGGAAGCTCATTACAGTACTTGTATGCTTCTAGCGGGAATCTTATTAAAAATGGGAGCGTATGGGTTGGTTCGGATCAATATGGAATTATTACCTCATGCTCATTCAATATTTTCTCCTTGGTTGATAATAATAGGCACAATACAAATAATCTATGCAGCTTTAACATCTCCTGGGCAACGTAATTTAAAAAAAAGAATAGCCTATTCTTCTGTATCTCACATGGGTTTTATAATTATAGGAATTAGTTCTTTAACTGAAACGGGACTTAATGGAGCCATTTTACAAATAATTTCTCATGGATTTATTGGTGCTGCACTTTTTTTCTTGGCGGGAACTAGTTACGATAGAATACGTCTTATTTATCTCGACGAAATGGGTGGAATAGCTATTCCAATGCCAAAAATATTTACACTATTCAGTAGCTTTTCCATGGCATCCCTTGCCTTACCAGGCATGAGTGGTTTTATTGCGGAATTCGTAGTATTTTTTGGAATAATGACAAGTCAAAAATTACTTTTAATGTCGAAAATATTAATTACTTTTGCAATGGGAATTGGAATGATATTAACTTCTATTTATTTGTTATCTATGTCACGTCAAATGTTTTATGGATATAAATTATTTAATATTAAAAACTCTTATTCTTTTGATTCTGGGCCACGAGAATTATTTGTTTCGACTTCTATCTTTTTATCAGTAATAGGTGTTGGGATTTACCCAGATTTTGTTCTTTCATTATCCGCGGAGAAGGTGGAAACTATTCTATCACAATTTTTTTATAGATAAATTGAAACGACAAGGTAGTCCTTTTTATCTTTATTTTTATTAATAAAATAATAAAAAAAGTTAAATTGAAATTATAATCGGGCATGCCTGGCATTTGTGAGAACCTTTTTAATGGTTCTCACCTGTTTATAAGAAACTCCTTGTCAATTTAATTAAGTGTTAATGTGAATGAACCATAACTATGTAGTCCTATTCCTAAAAGATTGACTCCAAAATAGCATATCCAAATAATAAGAAAGCCTATAAAAGCTATAACTGCAGAATTTGCACCCCGGAATTTTTTATTTGTTCTAATATGTAAATAAATTGCAAATACAGTCCAAGTAATAAAAGCCCAAGTTTCCTTTGGGTCCCAATTCCAATATGAGCCCCAGGCTTCATTGGCCCATACTGCTCCTGAAAGAATACCTATCGTTAAAAGGATAAATCCTAAACTAATAATACGATAACTCCAATGATCCAATTGTTCAATAAATTGAGACCTGTAATAATTTTTAACAGATTTAACAGAAAAGAGTGAAAAGTTTTCAAAAAGATAGCCTTTTTCATTCATATGTTGAATCTTACTTTGAGATACAACGATTAGAAGTGCAACTGATAATAATGATCCACCTAAAAGAGCTGCATAACCCAGTACCATCATACTTACGTGCATCATTAACCAATGGGATTGAAGAGCAGGTATTAATATTGAAGGTTGATGCATTTCCTTTAAAAGGGCTGAAGTAGTAAATCCTTGGGTCAAAATAGCACTTGGCGTTGTTATTGCACTTAAATTGTTTTTTTTTAAATATGGAATCATATTAATAATGTAAAAACTCCAGGAAAGGAAGATTAATGATTCATATAGATCACTTAATGGGAAATGTTTCCAATAAACCCAATGAGTAACTAATAATCCCGTTATACATAAAAAAGTTACAATCATGCCTTTTTCTAATGAATTATATAGTCGTACTTTTTTAGTGACTAATAAAGTTATCAAATGGAGTGTAATTACAATGGATACCGTAGAAAAAGAAATATGATTCAAAATATGTTCTAAAGTCGAAAAAATCATAAAATTAAAATAAATAAAATTATATATATAAAGAAATCCCTCCATTACAAATTATCAAATAAATTCAACAATGTTATAACTCATACTATCTATATATTAATTAATTAAAAATTAATTTATTTTTTTTTGAAAATTTGGAAGATGGCATGCCGCCACTCGGACTCGAACCGAGATGCTCTCGCACTGCTTCCTAAGAGCAACGTGTCTACCAATTTCACCATAGCGGCTTGTTTGAAATCATAATAGCCTTTTTTTAGTCAATCGTCGACATTAATTCAATAGAATCTATTTTTCTTTTTTTTTAGTAAATATTCAACATGTTGTTTAGAACTCCTGTAATTATAGTATATTAATAAAAAACTTACTTTTTATATCACATTTTAAATACGGCACTAAACCTATTAAACCTTAAACTCAATATGTCATAGTTTTTTATTATGACAAAATAAAAGGGTTGATGGGGAAGCAATCCCCATCTCAGAAATCAAAAAATAGATTAAAAAAACGATCATGATTTTAACTTTTTTGAGTTGAAATGACACAGTCAATTTCGTCAGAATTTCTCATGCTAATATGTTTTTTATCAGGTCGATTCTAAATTTTATGGATTTTTAGTACAAAAAAACTTTTTGAATTCCCAGTCGAAAGAGATTTTGCTAACGAAAAAGCTTTTAATGCTGCCCAATACCCCCTTTTTTTCCAAATATTTTTACGAATACGCTTTTTCGAAATAGAAGTACGTTTTTTTGGAACTGCCATTTCAAATTAATTTTATTAATTATTTTTATAGTTGGATGTGAAAGACATCTATTGTTCTGTTCAAACAAATCTTTGTTTCTTATATATTATCTATGTATTTATATTCTAGATCGATGAGAACCTATTCATTAATAAATTCAGATGAAATATTAAATCAATGAATAAAAATATCATATCTCGTCTCTAGTTTTGTTGTATTTAAATTTTATTTATATGTACACAATAAACCATGCCCACAAATAAAAAAAATCACTATGTTATTGAAATTTACTTAAAAAAAAGCTTTACTTTAGTTTTTTTAAAATGTGACATCTATGTATATTAATTTATTTTTATGTTATTATATATTTGATTTTGATTTAAAAAATTTGAAAAGGATTTCTTTCAAACGAACTGATGAATAAAAAAAATTCAATTCGAAATAAATTTTTATGGAATATATATACCAATATGCATGGATCATACCCTTCATTCCACTTCCAATTCCTTTGTTAATCGGAGTGGGACTTATAGTTTTTACGACAGCAACAAAAAATCTTCGACGTATGTGGGCTTTTTCTAGTATTTCTTTGTTAACTATCGCTATGATTTTTTCAATGACGCTGTCGATTCAACAAATAAATAACAATTCGATCTATCAATATGTATGGTCTTGGACTATAAATAATGATTTTTCTTTTGAATTTGGCTACTTACTCGATCCACTTACTTCGATTATGTCAGTGTTAATAACTACTGTTGCAATTTTGGTTCTTATTTATAGCGATAATTATATGTGTCATGATCAGGGATATTTAAGATTTTTTGCTTATATGAGTTTTTTCAATACTTCCATGTTAGGATTAGTTACTAGTTCAAATTTGATACAAATTTATATTTTTTGGGAATTCATTGGAATGTCTTCATATCTATTAATAGGTTTTTGGTTCACACGACCTATTGCGGCGAAGGCTTGTCAAAAAGCATTTGTGACTAATCGTGTAGGGGATTTTGGTTTATTATTAGGAATTTTGGGTCTTTATTGGATAACCGGCAGTTTCGATTTTTATGATTTAGTTGAAATATTTACTAATTCAATTAAAAATAATGAGGTCAACCTTTTAGTTTGTATTTTATGTACTTTCCTCTTATTTGCTGGTGCAGTTGCAAAATCCGCTCAATTTCCCCTTCATGTATGGTTACCCGATGCTATGGAGGGGCCTACTCCTATTTCAGCTCTCATACATGCTGCAACAATGGTCGCAGCGGGGATTTTTCTAATTGTTCGCCTTTTTCCTCTGCTCGTAGTTATACCTTATATAATGTATGTAATCACTATTATAGGTATAATAACTTTATTTTTAGGAGCTACCTTAGCTCTTGCTCAAAAAGACATTAAGAAAAGTTTAGCTTATTCTACAATGTCTCAATTGGGTTATATGATGTTAGCTTTAGGTATGGGTTCTTATCGAACTGCTTTATTTCATTTGATTACTCATGCTTATTCAAAAGCATTGTTATTTTTAGGATCAGGATCCCTTATTCATTCAATGGAAATGCTTGTTGGGTATTCTCCAGATAAAAGTCAGAATATGGTTTTTATGGGGGGATTAACAAAGCATGTTCCAATTACAAAAATTGCTTTTTTAATAGGTACGCTTTCTCTTTGTGGTATTCCACCTCTTGCTTGTTTTTGGTCCAAAGATGAAATTCTTAATGATAGTTGGTTGTATTCGCCTATTTTTGCAATAATAGCTTATTTAACAGTCGGATTAACCGCATTTTATATGTTTCGAATCTATTTGCTTACGTTTGATGGGCATTTAAACGTTTATTGTAAAAATTATAGTGGAAAAAAAAGTAGTTCCCTCTATTCACTATCTCTATGGGGTAAACAAGGATTAAAAAAGATTAATAAAAATTTATCTTTTTTTAACTTATTAACAATGAATAATAGGGAAAGCACTTCGGTTTTTATGAAAAAACCATATAAATTTGACCAAAACTTGTTCAAAATCATACGATCTTTTATTATTATTACTTATTTTGAAAATAAGAAACTTTTTGCATATCCTGCTGAATCGGATAATACTATCTTATTCCCTCTCATTCTATTAATTCTTTTTACCATTTTCAGTGGATTCATTGGAATTCCATTTAATCAAGAAGGAATAAGTTTGGATCTATTAACTAAATGGTTAATTCCACCCGTAATTCTTTTACAATCAACTGCGCCTAATTCTGTTCATTGGTATGAATTTGCAATAAATGCAACTTTATCAGTTAGTATAGCTTATTGGGGAATATTTATAGCTTTTTTTTTTTATAAACCTATTTATTCTTCGTTAAAAAATTTTGACTTAATTAATTCCTTTGACAAAAGAGGTCCGAAGAGAATTTTGGCAGATAAAATAATATATTATATATATAGTTGGTCTTTTAAACGTGGTCATATTGATACTTTTTATGCAATATATTTCATTAAAGGTGTACAAAACTTGGCCGAGTTAGTTTCTATTATTAATAGACGAGTAATTGATGGAATTCCGAATGGGTTTGGTATTACAAGTTTTTTTATAGCCGAAAGTATCAAGTATATAGGAGGGGGTCGGATCTCCTCGTATCTTTTTTTATATTTATTTTATGTATCCTTTTTTTTTTTAGTCCTATGATTGCATCAACTAAAAATTTGTAAAATTTTTCTTGATCTTCTGAACCAATTTGTCTTTCTTCTATTCCTTTCAGATTGAATATGGATTCCCCAGAAAATGGACTCATTAAAGGCATGAAAAGCCTAATTTCTTTTGATATTGATTTTTTATTAAAGATATCTTTTTTCTGTTCAAATTCGTGGTAATTATAATCATTACGAAGAATACTATGAATCTTATTTATAAAAATGACATCTATCCGATTTTGGATTGCAGTTGCATTTATAATAGAGGGTGAAAGGCATTTTTTTATTATTCCACGATAGGATCCATTTAAGAAAGGATCATTTCTTTTTGGCAAATATTCCTTTTTAGTTTTCTCATTGCATAATCGAGTTTTTTTATCGAGTCCCTCTATATAAAAAAGTCCTTTGTAAAGTCCTTTGTCTAGAACTGAAATTCTATTAGCAAATTCATTGCTTAAGCTTTTTTTTTTTTGTTCATTGATATAAATCCAAAAATTGTATAGTTCATCATATAAGAATTTTTCTGTTGTAGACAAAGAAATCTTTCTTTGTATCATTTCCCAGAAAATTGATAAACTGGGTGGATATGTAAAAGAAATTCTTTGTTTTCCATCATTTTGACATGTATAAAAAAAATATTGTGACATTTCATTTCGTACCGCATTTTCAAATCGATTGTTTTTTATATATCGTGTTGGACGATTCCAACGTTTAGAGTCGAAAAGAAGAGAAAGAAGGGGTTTTTCAAACCAGAAGAGGTTTTTCTTTTCTTCTTTAAGTATTTCAAACTTCGAAATATCTTGATTGCCAGAATAAAAAGTTGGGCTATTTTTATAGCATGCTTCTTTTAAGTGCAAGTGGAATTCATCCATTTTGTCCGGATCCTCCTTTTCTTCCGAAAAAAGGGAAGGAGAAGGATCTTCTTCCTGGTTAGTCTCCCTCGGTTCGGAAGTTTTTTCTACGTCTACGTCTGTTTCGTTCTCACTTTCTTTCGTTTCTGAGGTTTCTTTCAGTTTATTAGTAAAAATGGGTGATGGCATTCTGCCTAAATAGTAGACACAGGTAATAAATAAGAGAATACTAAAGATTCGAGCCATAGAATTTTTAAATTCTGACACCAGATACTTATTAGATCGAATAAGTACATTAGAATGATTTTGCTGTATCCAAACTAATGCCAACCCAACCCATTTCATGAATAAAA